TTAGCAAGAACTTGTTTCAGTTGCATATCATAAGGGATTCTAACAACTGCTTCAAATACAGTATCAGGAAGTACCGCTTGTGGAACCTCAATATCCACGGGCTTATTAGCTAAATGGCAATTGGCGCATACAATACGCCCAGTCGCTTCTCGTGGATTTTCATAGCCCTGCTGCGCAAAAATGGGATATGCATAGGAAGTAGATGTCTGAGTTATTACATATATCATGATAGATACAGAAATGGATCGAGTCATCTGTTCCTTTATCCAAGAAAAGGTATTTCTATTTTGCATGGTCCAATCATTGAGCACGAAAATTTCTACAATAGATTGGGTAGGTTGCTAGTATAGTTCCCTATCTATGATTCTGCTATTGTTATTGTACTGGAATCATTTTACTGGAATACAGGAGGATTCCCCTGGATGGGTAGAAATAGAAAAAAGTGAGTAAGATTTTGAATGGTTTGTTTCTGTAGTAAGTAACAAACATTATGATTGGATTAATATCTGTGTATTGTTCTTTAGTCATTCATTGAATGATAAATCACTACAAGTGACGGAGATACGCTATTTAAATAATGGAAGATCCAATATTTCAAAATTGTATCTAGAATGACTGGAAAAGTGGAAACAAGAACAGATAGAATTTGATCGTTATGATCCAATCCAAAATCTTTGTAGACAGAGCCAATCATGAGTTCCCACCCATGGGGCGAGTGGAATCCGATACATAAATCAGTTAATAAAATAATAGAAAAGGCTTTGATTGTGTTGCTTAAGTTATAGAGGAATTCCTGAACCCAAGAATTCAGAATGACAAGTTCTTCATTACCCAGAATAGAATAGCCGCTTAGAATAGCGAAACATATTATATTTGTTGCGAAGTGCAAAATGCTATGGATATCATCCTCATTGTGCATTTTGACCAATTGTATCGTTTCTTTGTGGATTCCTATACGAAGCTTTTGTATATGTGTCTCCGGGTACTCCTTGATCATTTCGTCCAAAAGGAATAGTTCCTCTAATTCTATGAATTTTTCTAGAACATTCTTTTCTTGAATATTATTCAAGAAAGTTTCGGATTGTCTAGTATTCGACCAATTTCTAACCCAAGATTCTAGACTTTTTTGAACTAAGAGATAGATCCACCAGGGCAAAAAGACTATAGATGCAAGATATGGGAGGTTAGTGAATGCTTTCTTTTGTGGCATTTTAAATCTATGAATTGCTAATGAAACCACCTCATTCGTCGAATCTATCCAATCTGATATTTCTATGAAATATCAGTTCTCTAACAAGGTATCAACCTATAGCTAACTTATGAATTGACCCCCCTTTTTCTTTTTTGATGTTTATCCTTGAATATAGAAATAGGATAAGGTTCCACGTCGAAGTGGAATCAAGAAATAAAAAAAGATTGTTTCCAGATATCTCAATTGGGCAAATTCGAAGCAATTGCATCCTTTCGATGAATGCCCGAAAGAACCACCTCAAGTCATGAATACTATTAGGACTTCGAGAGAAAACCCTTAGCTTAGATCCATTATTTCTAAAAGTTTCGCTGGCTAAGCATAGGCAGGAATAGTTGAGGGAAATTTATGAAAAATATGGATGTGATGAGGAAATCAAAAACGAGTGGCAAAACCATTGAAAAATGGGATGATTCTAGTTAAAAGAGATCCAATCATTTGAGAATCAAGGAGCAAAACAAAAGAATGGAAAAGAAACACCAAGTGACAAAAGAAAAGAGAGGTCATTGAAAATATATGTATGATCCATCAGTTTAGTATGGAATCTATCAATCCAAAATATCGGAACCAAAAAGATGAATTATGTATTCTGAAATGGTCTGATACATGGGATGAATCTAGACTTATTAGTATTAGATTTGTTGCTTGTTAATTAGTATGAAAGAATTGCGTTTATTTCCATACAGATAAAAAATCGTTTTGGTGGACAAAAACTACTTTGTTTTCTGGTTGTTCAATATAGAATATATATATCCCTTTGCTCGAATGAGCGTTCTGAATAAGCTTCATTCTTCATTCAGTGAAAATAAATAAAATAGAAAAAAGAGGATTTCTGAGTTCCTTTCCCAATGCGGAGTGCATTTCAAAATACTTCAATCGGTACGCCCAAGAAATAGGCCAATTCAGCAGCTTTTTGTTCCATTTCTCTTGGAGTCAAATTCTCATCACTATGAGTCAAAGGAACGGCGCCCTGCCCTCTAATTTCCATATAAAGGACACGACGAGGAAAAAGACCCTCTTTAACCTCGATTCTAATTGACTGGACATCTCTCATAAGGAATCGAAGGAGGATACGACGATTTTTTCCAGGAAATCCCCAACGAAAAATACACACTATTCCTTTTTTTCTATCGAATCGATCATAACCACTACCTACATTCCACGAAATTGTGCACCACAAATAGGTGCTAATGAAAAGACCCGCGATCCCATAGAACGACATCACGAGCCCTTGTGGAAAAAAAAAGATTTGCGGAGAGGGAAAGAAGTATATCAGATTCCGACCAAGATAACTAGAAGTTCCAACCAATAAGAATCCTAATGAACCTAAAAGAAGGATAAAGGCCCAGCATAAATTACTTGTTTTTCGAGACCCCGCTATAAGTTCTATCCATATACGTTCTGATCGCCAGTTCATACTCGATCCAGTTTCTTTTTATTAGAATTGAGAGAATAACCCAAATGAATTTTTACTTTCCTTTTTTTTTGTTCCCAAAGTAACTCTCATCAACTAGCACAATTATTATGTGAACCTTTAAGAAAGAGTCATTAATCCAAGTGATTAGATAAGATCTAAAAAAAGCAGCATCTGTTTCATAGGATCCCACTATGGATATCTACATACATATAGGTACCTTGCGTTTCGGTTTCAGACATCCGCGGATCGATTTTCAATTTTAACTAGCTAAAATGAAATGAATGCATTTATCCATATATCACGGTTACACATACATAAGAAAGAGAAGAGCTCTTATGTATGTGTTCGGAGGAAGCCCTATCTTGTACCATATTCCACTAATTTATATTATGATCAAGTGCAGGTTTTGAAAGAAATCGATGGGATTTTCTTTCATCGTATCTAGACAATCTTGTTCTTTTGAACATGAAGAGATAAAGAAGCCATTGCAATTGCCGGAAATACTAAGCCTACTAAAGGCACAAAAAGAGAGGGTAAGTTGAAAGTTGTCATAGAATGAGTACCTCGATTTCCTATTTTTACCTGTTAGAAAGATATCTTATGATAAGTATATCTATTATAAGTATATAATAAGTGCAAGGAATGTAGAATAAAAAAGTGTACCGATTCACCTTTTTATCACCTTTTTAATCGCAATAAATTTCTCGGGCCTTTTCTATTAAAATAAAAGGTCCCATTTTTTGGTTGCTACCAAAAACTCTTGTTTTATAACGGCAAGCTCCAACTCTAATGAATGCAAGTCTTCTCTCAGAGAGTCCGCACAGGCATCCATTTGTTTTCTGAGCTCGATTCGATTCTGGGAATCGATCACCCCAGATTCCTTTTCATACTCCTCCTGGGCATCTCGCCTGCGCCAATTCTTCGAACTGTTGTAGCCGGCGAATTCTGTTTCGGATCTTTTCCCTGATTTTGGCAGCGAGCTCCGCTTTTTCTCTTAGGTCGAGAAATATAGGCAAAAGATCACTCTCATAGCTCTGTATCCGCGCAACAAGATCACCAATGTCACTGTGAGGGTCCGTTTCACTAGTACTAGGCCCTTCCCTTTGAGTGGCAGTTGCATTAGTACTAGGAGCAAGATCCGCTGCCGCCAGATCGATGGCCGAAAGCTCACTTTCATCGGGAGCTATCAAGTAAGCCATCTGAAGAGAAGGTTCATGGGAAGTTTCCGGCACGCCCTCCGCGCCACTGGCATCGGAAGTCTCGCTTGGATGAGGCCTCATTTCATAGGCCGAGGTTGGGGCACTCGGCGGCTTCGGTGGTCGATGAAGCCGTGATGCCCCCCAATAGATGAAACCAACCATAACGGAAATCACTCCTATCCGAATACGAGTAACTAAAAAGGAAAAACTTTTACAGAACACCCTTTTGAAAAAAAAGTGCCACATTTTATTACCTCCTTAACTTACGTTTTTTCACTATCAAACAAAATCGCATAAAATCAATCGATCGATGATCCGTTAAGGATTAAGTATTCTCAGAATTTTACATTGACCTGCTGCTTTTTCCACTCACCCCCTTTTCAGTCTGAGATTCAGAGTCACTTATAGCTTCCTTGTTCGTAGACAAAGTCGATTTCGCCTGAAGTGAAATCACTTCATTCTATGAATATTATACTATGAATAAGATATCTATGAATATTATAGATATCCCTATCCCTATCCCCTCACGTCAACCCCACGAGCCTCTTATCCATTCTCATTCGATCACGGCAGGGGAGCAAGCCAAAATAGAAAAACTCACATTGGGTTTAGGGATAATCAAACTCGAATGGATGACTTGCACCACGTCAGGGTGACACTAGACCGAGTAGTTCTGTCCCTTTCCCGCCCTCATCGAGAAATAGAACTGACTAATCCTAAGTCAAAGGGGCGCGAAACTCAATGCCACTATTCCTGAGCAAAGCCGGGCCTTTTTTTTGAGAGAATCTTTGCAGAATAATAAATTTTTTTTTTCCAAGATGAAAGGAAAGGGACAATCTATGGGATGGGCGTGTTGTGACCCTTGGCTCGATCCATGACCCGAAATTACTGGATATAAAAGAATCTACCAATCCCACGGATCCATAGAATTCATTATGAATTCATTATGGATCCAAGAATAGAAGCATTTGAGTTGTTTAGTCTTAGATCTTGTATAGCTAGATCTAGTATATATAGAAAATATATGAAATATGAGCCTCATTCAGTATTCGGATCAAGCCTTTTTTGAGTAAAAGATTGGGCCGAGTTTAATGGCTATTCAATGAAGGGAACAAGTAGGAATTATTGGATTACA